TAACAGATTTAAAACGAATTTTTCGGTAAATCTATTTCAAACTGCTTTTCTAGAATGCCCAATATCTCTTTTACATCTTCTATACGAAAATGTTCAATTTTCATAAGATCCTTTTGAGTGTTATTCAAAAGATCCAATAATGTATATATATTGGATCTTTTGAGGCAATTATAGATTCTGGGAGGCAATTTTAATTGGTCAATAAAAATATATTTCAATGCAATTTTTTTTTTGTTTTTCCTTAGTTTAACCAATTTATCATGAAAGGTAAAAAGAGGTAAAGTAACCTTGTGTTGATTGTCGTCTAAATTTAAGTTTTCTTCTTCTGTATGGAAAAAAGGAATAAATAAATCAATCAAATTTCGGGACGCTTCATGAAGCGCTTCTTTCGGAGTTAAACTTCCATTTGTCCATATTTCGAGAAAAAGTATCTCTTGTTTTTCATTTCCATTCCCATAAGAATGAATGCTATGATTTACTTTTCGAATAGGCATGAATACAGCATCGATAGGATAACTTCTGTCTTGAAAGTTATTTGAACTTTTTATACGATATCCGCGATTCCTCTCAATTTGTAATCCAATACAAAAATCAATCGGTTCCGTCAAGCTAGCTATATGTTGTGTATTATCAACGATTTCCACATAAGTCGGTGAGATGATATCTTGAGCTGTTACATACCCAGGACCCTTAATACAAATAGACGCGTCACAAGTTCCGTATAAATTACTTCTCAATACTATTTCTTTCAAATTCATTAAAATTTCATGTACTGATTCTTGAATACCCACTATGGTAGAATATTCGTGTGGTATTTTCTCAGATCTTGCACGTGTAATATATGTTCCTTCTATTTCTCCAAGTAAAGCTCTTCGCATCGCAATGCCTATGGTGTCGGCTTGACCTTTCATAAGTGGAGACAAAAGAAAACGTCCATAAGAAAGGCGCTTACTGTCTGTCCTCGATTCAACACACTTCCACTCTAGTGTCCGAGTAGATATGGTTACTTTCTCTCGAACCATAGTAATATAATATTATTTGGTCGAATTGTTTATTTCTCTTGAAATTTCTTTAATGTTGATTTTTTTTTACACGCGTCTTTTTTTAGGGGGTCTACAGCCATTATGTGGCATAGGAGTTACATCCCGTACAAAAGTTAATAGTATACCACTTCGACGAATAGCCCGTAATGCTGCATCTCTTCCGAGACCGGGACCCTTTATCATGACCTCTGCTCGTTGCATACCTTGATCGACTACTGTACGAATAGCATTTCCAGCTGCGGTTTGAGCAGCAAAAGGTGTCCCTCTTCTTGTACCCCGAAATCCACAAGTACCGGCAGAAGACCAAGAAACCACTCGACCTCTTACATCTGTAACAGTCACAATGGTATTATTGAAACTTGCTTGAACATGAATAAATCCCTTTGGTATTCTACGTGTATTCTTACGTGAACTAATACGTCCATTCCTACGCGAACCAATTCTTGGTATAGTTTTTGCCATATTTTATCATCTCATAAATATGAGTCATATATATATATATAGATAAATGGATATATCCATTTCTTATCAAAACGGATCCTTTTTTTATTTGTAGATCGGGTCTTTTAGAAAGTCTTTTTTAGACTATCCTTGTCTTTGTTTATGTCTCGGGTTGGAACAAATTACTATAATTCGTCCCCGCCTACGGATTAGTCGACATTTTTCACAAATTTTACGAACAGAAGCTCTTATTTTCATATTTTTCATACCTTAACCTTAATTTTGAATCGACTTCTTGGAAGAAAATAAGTTTCTTGAAATTTTCAATTTCGAATCGTATTCCCACGAAAAGGAGAATATTAAAGTTAAAAAACCACCTAATCATTCGAATCTTTGTTGCGGAGTCGATAAATAATACGCCCTCTGCTTGAATCATAACGACTTACTTCAATTTTGACTCTATCTCCTGGCAGTATCCGTATAAAGCTACGTCGGATCTTTCCTGAAACATAACCTAAAATAAGATCCTCATTATCTAAACGAACCCGGAACATACCATTGGGAAGCGATTCAGTAATTAAACCCTCATGAATCCATTTTTGTTCTTTCATTCCGGGTAAAACCTCCTTAAAGTATTAACTAATGTAGGAGGAATAAGATTATATACTTCGCGTTTTTTTTTTACTTTTTTTTAACAACAAATAGGAAGTCTCGTATCCAATGCAGATATAAGAAGTATTACCATATATAACACAAAATTTCTCCGCCTATTCCTTTTAGTCGAGCCTCTCGGCCTGTCATTATACCTTGAGAAGTGGAAAGAATTACAATTCCCATTCCGCCTAAAATTCTAGGAATTCTTTGATAGTTAGAATAGATTAGTAAACCAGGCCGGCTGATCCGTTTTAAATTTAAAAGATTTCTATAGGGCCCTTTTCTATTTCGTTTATGTCGCAGGGTTGAAACCAAAAAATATTTGTCGCTTTCTCGATGTTTCCTCACATTTTCGATAAAACCTTCTCGTAAAAGTATTTTAACAATGTTTTCGGTGATATTAGCATATGCTATTCGAAGGACTCTTTTTCTATCCATATCAGCATTGCGTATAGAGGTTAATATGTCAGCAATAGTGTCCTTACTCATAATGGAGTAAAATTCTTGTTGCCCAAAAATTTTGATATAATCAACATGTTTTTTGCTTTTTTTTACTTATTTTATTTGTTTATGAATAAAAATTATATTATTAAATTAAAGGTATATGCGTAAACCACAATCTACTAAATGAATTTGAATCTATTTCTTTCTAATACCCTACTATAACTATATCATAGTCTCATCTTATATTTTAAGACTATTATAATACCTCGGGCGCCAATGAGACTATTTTAGTAAAATTTAAATGCCTCAATTCCCGGGCGATCGCACCAAAAACGCGAGTTCCTTTAGGATTTCCTTCTTGATCAATGACAACTGCGGCATTGTCATCATATCGTATTAGCATACCGTTGTCACGTTTCAGTTCCTTACGGGTACGTACAATTACAGCTCTGACCACTTCTGATCTTTCTAGGGGCATATTTGGCACTGCTTCTTTAATCACAGCAACAATAACGTCACCAATATAAGCATATCGACGATTACTAGCTCCTATGATTCGAATACACATCAATTCTCGAGCCCCGCTGTTATCTGCTACATTCAAATGTGTCTGAGGTTGAATCATTTTTTTATTTGTTGTTTCAATGCAAAAAAAAAAAAGAAAGAAATATTCTTTGTCAAAAGAAAAAAAAGAAACCTTGCCTTTTTCATTTCCAGGCTCTATTTTCTTTAGTTCTACATTCTTATACCAAAATAATAAATTGAGTTTTGATAGGCATTTTGGACGCTGCTATTGAAATTGCTTTTCTGGCTATATTTTCTGCGACTCCGCCCATTTCATAAAGTATTCGACCTGGTTTAACAACAGCTACCCAATATTCAGGAGAGCCCTTACCCGAACCCATACGTGTTTCTGTGGGTCTTACTGTAACCGGTTTGTCGGGAAATATACGTACCCATATTTTTCCACCACGACGTGCATTTCGTGTCATTGCCCGGCGCCCTGCTTCTATTTGCCTAGATGTGATCCAAGCGGGTTCAAGCGCTTGAAGAGCATATTTACCGAAACTAATATGGTTACCTCGATAAGACATTCCCTTCATTCGTCCTCTATGTTGTTTACGGAATCTGGTTCTTTTGGGGTTATAGTTGATGGTTGTTTCTGAATTCCATCTCTACTACAGAACCGGACGTGAGAGTTTCGTCTCATCCAGCTCCTCACGAATAAAAGTATTCAAAATATTTAATTTGAATTGAAATATGTTTAATGAATAATAGATGAAATTGCGAGATTCTTTGATATTTCATCTAATCTATTAGTCATTTGTATATACCTTGTTTAGGTATTTTGGATATATAACTAAACATATTAAATATATATTTCTATTTATTTTTGATTTTTATCAAAAATATTTTTTTTTTTCATTTTATCGTATCGGATTGCCCTAAATCCAAAATTTAGCAATCCAAAAAATAACGTTTTCGCGGGCGAATATTTACTCTAATATCTATTTCAGTTGTAAGGTTAGTTCATTACGTCTCAGATCAGAATAGATAAATTTTTTCTCAGTTCCTTTCGCCATCCCAACCAATGAATTGTTAGGCTTTGGTTTCAATAAAATCTTCTGCATTCATGGGTTCCATCGTTCCCATCGCTTCTTGTTTAATGGTTAGGTCTTAATTCTACAACGGAGCTCTTAATTCAATTTGTTCTTGAGTCAATTTTCTTAGTCTTTATTGGCTCAGGGCTCTTGGTTTTTTTGTTCTATATCTATCATTTAATTATGTATGAATCAGTATTGATGCTCTATTACATTGCCTTTTATGAGATGACTCATAGACCTTACATATTGGAATTCTATATCATCGATATTCTTTTTCTCTCTTTCTCTCATCCCTCTACCCACATCTTTTTTCTATATTCTGGTTCACAACTTAGAATCAGATTTTTTTATTTTTTTAGTTTATGAAAAAGAGATTTCAGTTGCTACAATGATATGAATAATCTATCATATCTTGACTGGTTTGTTGGATTTAGATAATGCGAAGTAATGAGTTGGTTTTTAGTTCTATAGTTATTAGTTTATACTAGGGGGCTTTTTTTTTAATCTTATCCCTAAAAAAACCAACGAGTCACACACTAAGCATAGCAATTATATCAAAAATTCAATCGAATTTTTATTCAACCCTATAAAATTAAAGAATTACGGAATTAAGAGCTCTTTTTTTATCTTTAATCAAAAAAATGGACTAGTTTCTTATTTTTTGTTGGATTTTGGGGGTAAAAAAAAAAAAGAAAAGTCAAGGAAAGCCTTTTTATTCCTCATCTATAAATATCCAAATTTTGATACCTAATACGCCACAGATAGTTCGAACTGTATAGGCACAATAATCAATTTTAGCTCGAATGGTTTGTAG